GAAGAAGACGAGCTACAAGAAAAATTCCCGCTGCTACCATAGTAGCAGCGTGGATAAGAGCCGAAATAGGAGTAGGCCCTTCCATGGCATCGGGTAACCATACATGAAGAGGGAATTGCGCGGATTTAGCAACCGGGCCGGCAAATAATAGAAATGCACACAAAGTAACAAATAAAAGGTTAACCTCATTATTATAAATGAAGTTATTCAATATTTCGAACAAATCCCGAAATTCGAAACTACCCGTTATCCAATAAAGACCTAGGATTCCTAATAATAATCCAAAATCCCCTACACGATTAGTTACAAAGGCTTTTTGACAAGCGCCTGCCGCAATAGGTCGTGTGAACCAAAATCCTATTAATAGATAAGAGCACATTCCAACCAATTCCCAAAAAATATAAATTTGTATCAAATTCGAACTTGTAACTAATCCTAACATGGAAGCATTGAAAAAACTCATGTAAGCAAAAAATCTCAAATATCCTTGATCATGAGACATATAATTGTCACTATAAACAAGAACCTGAATTCCAACCGTAGTGATTAATATTGACATAATAGAAGTAAGTGGATCAATAAAGTATCCGAACTCGAAAGAAAAATCATTATTGATGGTCCAAGACCTTAGGGATTGATAGATACAAGTTCGATCTATTTGCTCAATAGATAGATCGATCGAAAAAATCATAACTATACTTAACAATAAAATACTAAGAAAAGCCCACATACGACGAAGATGTTTTGTTGCGGTCGGAAAAAGTAGAAGTCCCACCCCTATTAACATAGGGACTGGAAGTGGAACTAAAGGTATGATCCAGGAATATTGATATGTATGTTCCATAAAATCAATAAAATAATACTAATTGTTTTTATTCTTAATTCATTGTTTCTGATTCACCGGTTCTTATCTCTTTTAAAAGGGATTAATAAAAAAAATTTTTCTTTTTCTATTCATAGTTATTTTGAATCTTTCCCAACAACTTAAAAAAAATGAAAAGTCCAAAGCAATCAAATGTTTTAACTAAACTACTAGTCAAAAATAAATAATTATTTTATACTTTATACTAAGTATACTAAGTAAGATTTTTATGAAGATAGAGCAAATTCAAAATGGAGATAGAGCAAATTCAAATTTCAATTATTATTCCCTAATTACACGAATTTATGTACATAGATCAAGACTAAAGAATTACACCAAATTAAGTTTGATAGAAATCGTAGGCTGGCCCAGAGCGTTCCCCAATAAAATACGAACTAGGTTTTTTAGTTTGTTTATTTTTTGTTTATTCACAATCATTAACTAGTTCATCTCGGAACGTATTGATTGTCTTCCATTACAATAAAAAGCATTTAATAACCAATTACTAGAAAAAATTAGGTCGATAAAACCTATTCGATGTATTTTTCATGGATAAATGTAGCATGCCGAAAATAGCCAAAGATAAACGCGGAAGGGCCTTTTCTTTTTTTTATCAACTTCAACCAATTCTATTTCTATTATAGAGCACAATCCACCCTATAGATATCGGTTTGAATAGGTATATAAGGGTACCGCCAATAACTCCGAAATACAAATTCCTTTTTCCCCGATATTTATGGAATCAAAATTGAAAAAATCCCTTATTCAGTTGTTTTTCTTTTTTGTTCTAGTAAGATTTTATGCCATTTTTGCATATTTCTATTTATTTCTTTTTTCTCTAAACTAACTACCTTTAGAAAAAATACACAGATAATGAGAAATGAATAGGCAAACTAAAAAATGACTCGTTTTAACAATAGATGTCTTTCACATCCAATTTGAGCAATGAATAACCTTTTCTTTTTTGAATGGCAGTTCCAAAAAAACGTACTTCTATATTAAAAAAACGTATTCGTAAGAATATTTGGAAAAAAGGGGGGTATTGGGCAGCGTTGAAGGCTTTTTCGTTAGCGAAATCCCTTTCTACTGGGAATTCAAAAAGTTTTTTTGTACAAGAAATAAATAAGAAAACATTGAAATAATCTGAATCCGCCTGACTCAAAAAAGAGTTAATTGTGTTTCGAATTTATACTCTATAGTATAGAAAAGCCGAAAAAGTAAGTAACCATTCCCCTTTCGTAATGTTTTGAACCAATTGATTTGCCTACTGAATTCGAAAAAAAAAATAAAAAAAAAACGTACTTTTTTTATTTGAAAATGGAATCAAGACAAACTAGAAAGTTTCACCTTTCTTTTTATTTGAATATTTTTTTTATTCCCAGGATGGGGATTCTTATTTTCCCCATCACCCCACCATACACCCTAAACAAGAAGAATTTTTCTATTGTCTCTAATACGTCCAGCCCAATACCTAATTGATTTGATCAATCTTAGCACAAATTAATACTGAAAAAAACCTAACAATTACAACAACACAAAGTTCTAAAAAATGAAAAAAAGAAAAAGAACCCTTTTTTGAGTTGTTCCCTGAATTGAAGTTAGAACTAGTTAGTTACAGCCGTTACAACAGTTCTAGTTTATCAAACCAGAAACTATGAAAGTTAAGTTAAATAAAACCGAAACCTTAAATAATTAAATAAGACGACAAAGGGTGGAATCTTTAAATCTCCATTTTAATCTCGACGATTGACTAATAATAGGTTATTATGATTTCGAGCAAGCCGCTATGGTGAAATCGGTAGACACGCTGCTCTTAGGAAGCAGTGCTAGAGCATCTCGGTTCGAGTCCGAGTGGCGGCATAGCATCTTCAAAAAGATATACAAAAAGTGCTCTAAGGAATTTAATTTATGATTTCTATTCTGTATATTTGAGGTATTCTCGTTTTTAATTTTTTTTTTTTATGATCTTTTCAACTTTAGAGCATATATTAACGCATATATCCTTTTCGGTCGTTTCAATTGGAATTCTAATTTATTTACTAACCTTATTAGTCGATGAAATCAGAGGACTATATGATTCATCAGAAAAGGGTATGATAGCTACCGCTTTCTGTCTAACAGGATTATTAATCACCCGTTGGATTTACTCGAGACATTTCCCATTAAGTGATTTATATGAATCATTAATCTTTCTTTCATGGAGTTTCTCCATTATTCATAGGATTTTCGATTTAAAAAAAAATCAAAATCATTTAAGTGCTATAACGGCACCAAGTGCTATTTTTACCCAAGGTTTTGCTACTTCGGGTTTTTTAACCAAAACCCATCAATCCGGAATATTAGTACCCGCTCTCCAAGTCCAGTGGTTAATGATGCACGTAAGTATGATGGTATTGGGCTATGCAGCTCTTGTATGTGGATCCTTATTATCCACGGCTCTTCTAGTCATTACATTTCGAAAAGTGATAAGGGTTTTTTTGAAAAGAAAAAATTTTGTAAATGGAAATGAGTCGTTTTGCTTCGGTGAAATCCAATACATGAACGAAAAAAGGAATGTTTTACTAAATACTTTTTCCGCTAGAAATTATTACAGGTATCAAGTGATTCAACAATTGGATCGCTGGAGTTATCGTATTATTAGTTTAGGATTTATCTTTTTAACCATAGGGATTCTTTCGGGAGCAGTATGGGCTAATGAGGCGTGGGGGTCTTATTGGAATTGGGATCCAAAAGAAACTTGGGCATTTATTACTTGGACTATATTCGGGATTTATTTACATACTCGAACAAATACAAATTTGGAAGGTGTAAATTCCGCAATTGTCGCTTCTACGGGCTTTCTTATAATTTGGGTATGCTATTTCGGAGTCAATCTATTAGGAATAGGGTTACATAGTTATGGTTCATTTAATTAACATCTACTTGAATTGAGGAAAGGGCTTGATGAAGACAAACATAGGACAGCGCATAGATCGAAACGAAACTTAGTGTTAGTGTAAGATGCCGAGAACCTTTTGAATCAAGCAGTGCGGCGATTCAAAAGGTTCTTACAAGCGCCAAAGGCGTTTGGTCACAAGTCAAATTCGATTATTTTATTTCTTTTTTTTTTTTTTAACTGAAACTGAAGAGAAGAAAAAAGACTTCCTTGTTCATTGGCTAACGAACTTTTTTTCAAAATAATGGGATTTCGTTTTGATTTTTTTTAGTCATGAAAACTATCGATAAAAAAATTAGATATAATAGCTTCGGTCTTGTCCACTGATAGTGAGAGAACGAAATCCGGATAAATACCAATACCTATTACGGGTAGAAGAATAGAGATCAAAACAAATAACTCCCGTGGTCCAGAATCAAAAAAAGAAGAGTTTGGTGGGGCATTAAATAGCTTGTACCCATAGAACATTTGCCGTAACATAGATAATGAATAAATAGGAGTTAATATCATTCCAATTGCCATTCCAAAAGTGATTAGTATTTTTGGCATTAAAAAAATTTTTTGGCTGGTAATTATTCCCAAAAATACTATCAATTCCGCAACAAAACCACTCATGCCGGGTAGTGCAAGCGAAGCCATCGATAAGATACTGAATAGTGTGAATATCTTTGGAATTGGGATAGCCAGTCCGCCCATTTCGTCGAGATAAGCAAGACGCATTCTATCATAACTCGTTCCTGCCAAGAAAAAAAGTGCAGCACTAATAAACCCATGAGAAATTATTTGTAAAATGGCTCCATTGAGGCCTGTATCGTTTATCGAGCCAATTCCTAGAATTATGAAACCCATATGAGATACCGAGGAATAGGCTATTCTTTTTTTTAAATTCCGTTGGCCAGGAGATGTTGAAGCTGCATAAATTATTTGCATGGTACCTACTATCATGAACCAGGGGGAAAATAGAGAATGGGCGTGCGGTAATAGTTCCATATTGATCCGAATCAACCCATACGCTCCCATTTTTAATAAGATTCCGGCTAGAAGCATACAAGTACTGTAATGTGCCTCTCCGTGGGTGTCTGGTAACCACGTATGGAAGGGTATAATCGGTAATTTGACAGCAAAAGCAATCAAAAATCCAATATAGAATATTATTTCCAGTGCCGCAGGATACGATTGATTAACTAATGTTTCCAAATTTAATGTTGGTTCATTGGAACCATATAAACCGATACCCAAAACTCCTATTAAAAGAAAAACGGAACCTCCTGCAGTGTACAAAATAAATTTTGTGGCTGAATAAAGGCGTTTCTTTCCACCCCACACGGCCAGAAGTAGATAAACGGGAATTAATTCTAATTCCCACATGATGAAAAAAAGTAAAAGGTCTCGAGAAGAAAATGGTCCTATTTGACCGCTGTACATCGCTAACATCAGGAAATGGAATAGTCGGGAATTTCGAGTAACTGGCCGAGCCGCTAAAGTAGCTAAAGTAGTGATAAATCCCGTCAGTAAAAGGGGTCCTATGGAAAGTCCATCTATTCCCAACCGCCAGTCAAAATCAAAAAAGGTGATCCATTTATAATCCTCTGCCAGCTGGATTAATGGATCGTCCAATTGGAAATTATAACAGAATGCATAGGTCGTTAGAAGGAGTTCTAAGACACATATATATATTGTATATCCTCTAGTCACCTTATTTCCTCTATGAGGGAGAAAGAAAATTAAAGAACCCGCGGCTATCGGAAAAACTACAATTAGTGTTAACCAAGGAAAATAATTCGTGGTAAAGACAAGATACACTCGGCCCAGAAAAACCCGTGCTCGAAACTCGAAAATAGAATATATTCTTATTTTTTTCTTTTTCGAGTACGGGTTTTTGTCGGTAATCGGTAAAAAAAAAGAAACTGTATTTAGAAGGGATTCAGATGGGTTTTTGGTAACGTATCAATATCAATAAGCTAGACCCATGCTTCGAGTTGTTTCATGCCATAAATAAACCCGAACACTCAAGAAATCCGTTGGACAGGCGGATTCGCATCGCTTACAACCAACACAGTCCTCTGTTCTTGGAGCAGAAGCAATTTGCTTTGCTTTACATCCGTCCCAAGGTATCATTTCTAATACATCTGTGGGGCAAGCTCGGACACATTGAGTACACCCTATACATGTATCATAAATCTTTACTGAATGTGACATTGGATCTATCAATTTTTGTTTTGAACTTTTTAATTTTCGATCTAGTCAATTTGGAAATATCGTATATTTAAACACCAGATGAATCAATGATTTACCAGAATTTTTCTAATTAACCCACTTTTGGATCAACTCCTAAGAGGGAACAAAGATACTTTGATTTCTTTCGGTTTGACAACCATGATCAAGGTTCGGGCATATTATATATCCTAAGCCGAATTGATGAATATTATGATTTCTAAATGCTATTTATTCAATAAAGTCGATTGATTGATACGAGTCGATTTTCTGTTACGATAAATTGACGAAACAATAGCTGATCCGATAGCTGCTTCGGCGGCTGCAATAGCTATAACAAAAATTGAGAAAATATTTCCTTTTAATTGTCGACTATCAAAAAAATCAGAGAATGTTACGAAATTGATATTAACTGCATTTAGTATAAGTTCAAGACACATCAGGGCCCGAACCATATTTCGGCTCGTAATCAATCCATAGATACCAATAGAAAATAAATAGGCACTCAAAACAAGTACATGCTCGAGCATCATTGACCAACTCCGTACCAATTTCGATTCATTTCAATATGAACAATAATGCAAGTGATTTGATTGCTTAGAATATACCAAGTACGGAGCAAAAGAATCTATTTGATAATAGATCGAATACAAAAATTTCGATTTTGATTTTCTATTGATCCATGAATAGTATTCAACTAGACTTTAAAGAATTGAAGGAAAATGGATGTGATAACACATAATAGAATTGGGATTGCTGTTTCCAGTTCTAAAGATTTGTTACTGACGAGCCACGGCAATTGCACCTATCAAAGCAACTAAAAGAATTATTGAAACGAGTTCAAATGGAAGAAAAAAGTCTGTTGATAAATGAATTCCAATTTGTTGACTATTACTTATCAAATCTTGTTCGATAATCTGGTTGGGTCGTGTAGTCCAAATAATCCTGTACCACGACGTATCTAGAATAGTAGCGATTAGCGAAAAAAAAATACTTGTACAAACCAGGGAAGTAAGCCCATCACCAACAGTCCAAAGATTCAAATGAAAATCTTTGGAATAGTCTGAACCATTCATGAACATTACAGCAAATATGATTAAAACATTTACAGCTCCCACGTAAATAAGGAGCTGCGCGGCAGCTACAAAATGGGAATTTGCTAGAATATAGAATAAGGATATACAAACAAGAACCAATCCCAAGGAAAAGGCAGAATAAATCGGGTTGGTAAATAATACCACTCCCAGACCTCCTAATATAAGACCTGATCCCAGAAAAACTAAAAGAAAATCATGTATTGGTCCAGGCAAATCCATTATGTTAAAATAAGAGATAAATAAATCGAAATCTTTTTCATGAACTTATTGAACCGACCAGGAAATTTTTTTTTATGAGACATTCCCAATTCCAATTGAATTAAATTCGAATCTATTAAGTGGGAATTGGTACGGATACGTATACAGTTATTGGATAAATTTCCTTCTTTTCTTTATTCGAAATGGCAATTTGAAATTGAAGCTATATATAATTGAAGCTATATATATATATAGTTCGAAAAAGCTTCGGTCTATATATTATTTCAATACAAATTAAGTTGTCCTTCTCATCAACCAATCAATAGTTGGGATTTGGAGTTAGTGACCAAGCAAAGAAAAAAACCTTATTCCTTTATACCAAAATACCAAATATACCAAAATGGAACCTTAGTAATTCGAAATTAAAAGGTTTAGTCATTTTTTTCATTTTTTCTTTGAGGCGAATTCAACACTGTTCGAATTGTAAAATCGTCAATGACTGACATTGGTAAACGACCTAAAGCAATTTGATTATAATTCAATTCGTGACGGTCGTAAGTAGCAAGTTCATATTCTTCAGTCATTGATAAACAATTTGTTGGACAATACTCAACGCAGTTACCACAAAAAATACAAATTCCAAAATCAATACTGTAATTAAGCAATCGTTTCTTTCGAATATCTGTTTCAAATTTCCAATCAACAACAGGCAGATCTATAGGACATACGCGAACGCATACTTCACAAGCAATACATTTATCAAATTCAAAATGGATTCGACCGCGAAAACGCTCCGATGTGATTAATTTTTCATAAGGATATTGAATAGTTACAGGTAAACGATTTGCTTGGGATAAAGTAATCATGAAACTTTGACCAATGTACCTTGCAGCTCGTATTGTTTGTTGACCATAATTCATGAAACCAGTTACCATAGGGAACATATCGTGAATATCTATGAATAATTTGAGTTTCTTTCTCTTGTTTGAGACAAGTAGTGAATATTCTATTCCTTTTTTCTTTATAGCGAAAGGAGTTGGGAAGAAGTTGTTAATAATAGATTACCGAGAGAAATAGGTAAAAGAAATTTCCAGCCAAGATTTAATAGTTGGTCCATTCTTAGTCTCGGTAAAGTCCACCTTGTTGTAATCGGAACGAACAAGAACAGATAAGTTTTAGCTAATGTAATAAAAATACCAATTGTCGTTCCAAAGATTCCATCCGCTTTATTTATTTCAAATAGCTCAGGAACAAATATGTATGGAATGGAAAGATTCCAACCCCCCAAGTAAAGAACTGTTAGAAATAATGAGGAAACTAATAGATTTAGATAGGAAGCAACGTAAAATAAACCAAATTTTATTCCTGAATATTCGGTTTGATAACCTGCTACTAGTTCTTCTTCTGCTTCTGGTAAATCAAAAGGTAATCTCTCGCATTCCGCTAGGGAAGAAATTAGAAAAACGATAAACCCTATAGGTTGACGCCACAAATTCCACCCCCAAAAACCATATTTTGATTGTGCCCCAACTATATCAACTGTACTTGAACTGTTAGATAATCATAGTCGGTGGTAACATTACGGTTCCCATCGCTATTACAAAACCGTACATGAGATTTTCACCTCATACGGCTCCTCAGGGCCACAAATAAATGTAAGGACCGGACCAGTATTAGTTATCTTGATATGGTTATAGGATAGAGAAAGTCAAAATCAAAATCTAGCGGAGGATCCCCAATTATACCACAGGAATTCTGTCTGCTCTAAGGATAAAAAAACAGTATTTCGGAATTAATCTCATCCTTTAAGAATTTCAATTTTGCTATGTTGAGTAATAACTTAATCAACCCCTCAATAAAATACTCCTTGTAGAAATATCAATAGATATTTCAACCCATCCTTTTAGTTTCGATTACGAAAAAGAATTAGACATTACACTAGTTCATGAATCATGACACGAATTTGATTTCTATCAATATATGAAAGAAAGAATAAAAGGATTAAAAAGATCATTTTCTATTGTAATTTTATTTTTTCTATTTTTTTTGTTCCTCTTCTTCTTTCTGAGAGAAAAGGGTGCTTAAAAAAGGGGTAAAGGATTATTTCGTTCCTGATAGTTATTTCTTTAACTGGCGGATAGGAGCATACTCTGGATCGGAATTGTGGTGTGGGGAGTACTGCCTGATCATTTCTACCAACTTAAAGCCCCATTTACGATTCTTTTTATGTTATGCAGAAGTATCCTTTTAGATAATTGACATAATCTACATTACTAACCCGTTGTGCGTATTTTGGTGTTCCTTCCTATCCACCCATTTTTTGTTTTCAACCCCCGTAATATATATCTATTGTAATACATACAAACGCTAATGAAAATTCCATAGGGTTGGTCTTTTGAGCCCGCTTCAAGCTAGGATGACCAATCAACCAATCTTGGGGTAAGGGGCTTCCTCCACTTTGATTTTTGTTTACTTCCCCTTAACCTTAACGCTTGTACATAGGAAATGAGACTTAAGCCACTTGTACTGCGAATTTGAAAGTTGTTTTCTTTCACTCATATATAACTATCAAATTTCGTTTATTAACCTAATTTATTAATCTAAAGAATAAATAAATGAATAAAAAACGGAAGATTTCTATTCAAGTTCTTTTTTTTTTTTTCTCGAACGAAAAGCAAAACAATAGGAAAATGAAAAGCTTAGGTTTTAGCGAATCGCACGTAGAGATATTGATAAAACACATAAAGTTAATGGTATTTCATAACTAATCGATTGAGCAGCAGCTCGCAGACCACCTAAAAAGGAATATTTATTATTTGATCCATATCCTGACATAAGAAGTCCAATGGGGGCAATACTTGAAATGGCAATCCATAAAAAAATACCGATATTGAGGTCAGCTAAAACAAAGTTATAACTAAAAGGAATTACTGAATAACTTAGTAGAATTGCTATGACTGCTATAGATGGTCCAATACTGAATAAACTACTATTTCCTCTAGATGGAAGAAGGTTTTCTTTGAAAAGTAGTTTTGTTCCATCTGCTAAAGCTTGAAGAATTCCCAAGGGACTGGCGTATTCAGGCCCAATACGTTGTTGTATTCCTGCAGATATTTCTCTTTCTAACCACACAATTACTAGGACACCTATTGTGATTGCTACTACAGGAGTCGAAATAGGGGCAAGCACCCACACGATCCCATAGACCTCTTGAGGGGATTCCACTCTGGAAAAAGAATTGATATCTTGTACTTCTGTTGTATCAATTATCATTTCAACGATCAACTTCCCCCATAATGATATCTATACTACCTAATATTGTCATAATATCAGCCAATTTCATTCTTTTAACTAACTGAGGAAGAATTTGCAAATTGATAAAACCGGGTGGGCGAATTTTCCATCTCCAAGGAAAACCACTTTGATCTCCTATCAGAAAAATTCCCAATTCTCCTTTTGGGGCTTCTACTCTCACATAAAGTTCTTGTTTCGTCAATTCAAAGGTGGGAGAAGGCTTTTTACTAATGAATCGATCTTCAAAATCATTCCCTTCTGGATCGTTTTCTCTATCAAAACATCGGATTTCTAAATTTTCATAGGGTCCTCCCGGAATTCCTTCTAAAGCCTGTTGAAGAATCTTTACAGATTCCGTCATTTCACCGATTCGGACTAAATAACGAGCTAATGAATCTCCTTCTTTTTGCCACTGGACTTCCCAATCAAATTCGTCATAACACTCATAATGATCAACTTTACGAAGATCCCATTCTATTCCAGACGCTCGTAGCATTGGTCCGGATAAACCCCAATTTATTGCTTCTTCTCCACCAAGAATGCCTACTCCTTCAACCCGTTCTAAAAAAATAGGGTTTCGCGTAATAAGTTTTTGATATTCACCAACCCCCGTTAAAAAATAATCGCAGAAATCCAAACATTTATCTATCCAACCATGAGGTAAATCAGCTGCTATTCCTCCGATACGAAAATAATTATGCATCATCCTCATACCGGTGGCAGCTTCGAACAGATCATATACTAATTCTCTTTCTCTGAAAATATAGAAGAAAGGAGTCTGTGCGCCAATATCTGCCATAAAAGGGCCAAGCCATAACAGATGGGAAGCTATACGACTTAACTCCAACATAATGACTCTGATATAGCTGGCCCTTTTGGGTACTTGAATATTTCCCAACAGTTCGGGTCCATTTACAGTTATTGCTTCGGTGAACATAGTAGCTAAATAATCCCAACGGGTTACATAAGGCAGATATTGTATAATTGTTCGGTTTTCCGCAATTTTTTCCATACCTCGGTGTAAATAACCCAATATTGGTTCACAGTCAATAACATCTTCACCATCTAGAGTAACGATGAGACGAAGAACACCATGCATTGATGGGTGGTGAGGTCCCATATTGACTATCATAAATTCTTTTTCTGTAGCTAGTATACTCATAGGTTTTTCCTCGATTCATTCTTACATGAATTGTTGAAAACAACAAGAAGTTCATCAAGATTCAAAATCAAATAATTCGAAAATTTTTTTTAATTAACGATTTTTTGACTCCCGAATATTCAACTTACTAATTAATTCTTTATAACGTACTCTATTTTTCTTTGACAAATAAGCTAGCAGACGTTGGCGTTTTTCCAAAATTTTCCGTAAACCCCTTTGAGATAAATAGTCTTTTCTGTGCAATTCTAAATGTGAAGTAAGTCTCCGTATCTTATTAGTGAAACGGAATACTTGAAATTCAACCGATCCACAGTTTTCTGCTTTTTTTTCTTGAACCATAACTGAGACGAATGAATTTTTTACCATAAAACGAAACCCCTCACCCTCCTTTTTTTAAGATGAATTTTACTGATCAGTAATAATAATACTAGTTACTTGAATTTGATATACACAATCATCTTAAGTTCGTTATGAACTTGCTAGAAAATCAATATCAATAATCAATCCAATTTTCAATTTGATTAGGGATCCAAAAGGATGGTAGATTTCTGCAAAAGAGAAAAATTGGACCTAAAAAAAATAGCTTTTTGATTCATTTATGGATCTAATTAATATGTACGCCATTTAATTGGTATCTTGTATCAGACTGGAATGGACGCTAGGGCATGTATACATTTCTTTGTTTTCATATCCTAAACATGGGACATGATAGATAGGAAAAGTACACTCTTAACGAATTTTCAATCGTGGATACATATGTATCCTTACCATACTGAAACGACTCCCATTATTGGTACTAAACCAATAGCGATTCATACAAATTAAATCTTCTAATCGAGAATTGGGCCAAATAAAGAACTTTAATTTAATTAGCTGATTTTTCTCTCTAGAAAGATCTTTGTTTTTATCCAAAAAGTGACCCCCGATTTTTCCGTTAGTACAAAATACTGGATTTCTCTGCATACCGTTTTGATTCTTCGAATTGAAACAAATTAGAGTTCTTAATTCTCTACGACGTTTAGGGAATAAAATATTTTCAGGAACAAGCAAATCATAATGATTTTTGTTTCTATTTCCAGTCATTTTTTGCTGTTTTGCAATGAATTCATCAAAATTTTTTTTATCAACATAGCCTTTTTCGCGGTATCTTTTATTAATTTTGCGCTTATTCTTATGAACCAATGAAATACCTACGATTTGATATATAAAAAATTGGCCATCATTTTTTACAGACAAACGACGGGGTTCAATAATAAGCATTCCCCCTTTCGTCAATTCTCTAAGAGCGAAATCCTTCTTAGTGATCAAAATAGACAAACTAATTTCTCCTCCTTGAATAGAGGCTATAGTAACGTCGCTAGGATTTATCAGGCGAACCAGGTGACAATAGACTTTCATATCATTGAGTATTTTTTCCCTGAAAGAAACAGTACCTCTCCATCTCAACTGCAAACACAAATATTTTTTTAGGAAGAAATCAAGCTGTGCTTCTGTTTCTCTCTTGTATTGCTTTTTCTTTATACGTTTTTTCATGTCCGATCTCGTATAATTTTCTTCAACATCTTTTTCTTGGTTTGAGAGAACTGATCCAAGACTTACTTGCTTTTGGGCATCCGATCCCGGATTTCCTTGGTCTGCGAGTTCTTTTTCTTCTTTACTTTGATTCGATAATTCAAGATCTTCTTTTTGAGTGGATGATATAAAAAGATCCGCTTCGTTCTTTCCGGTTAGAATTTTCTTACCATTGCCATGAAAATTGAAAAGAAGTAATTTGATTGGTATGATCCATGGTTTCCTTCTATATGCATTAAAAAGTAGCACAAATTCTGGAAAGAACCAAGGCTCCAGGTTTGATATAGGACAACTTAGTACTTCTTCATTCATTCCCATCCAATCAAAAAGTGTTCCTTTTTGGTTGGATGGGTTAATTTCTTCATCTTGATGAATTGTAAGATAAAAGGGGCCTCTTTTATTAATTGCATCAATTTTTTTATAATTATCGGACCTAATCTTAGTATTTTGATTACTGCTGGTACCAGTATCCATATCAACCCAGGCTTCAATATTGACCTTATTTCTAAGACAAAAAGTAAGAATTCTCCAATCAAAATATTTTCTATACAAGAATTTTTCCATATCCATAATATCATCTTCTCCTAGATAATTATTGATAAGGATACCTCCCAGCATAGCAAATAATTTTCCTTTCTTTATATTGTAATTATAATAATACTCTTCTTTATTATTTACTTGGCCTAGTAATCTATCAATATATGAGTCTTTCTTATCTTCATAATTAATCAATTTATATGATAAAAGATCATATCTATAGTGTTTTTTAAAATTCGATTTTTGATTACGTAATGAGTCTGCTTCAAAAAAATGTTGTTTTTCGCAATGAGTTAATCCGTTTTTTTCATATGAATCTCTTTTAGTTAAATTTGGATTTTGAGCCCTACAGTGTTGATTGGCTTTATTTCGCCATTCTTGTCGTACTAATCTAGCCCATTTAATCCGAGAGAAATCATATTGAGAATGACCGCTTAACCAGTTTTTCCATGGATTCCTTCCAAAATTCCAAAAAGGTTTATGTCTTAATTGGTAATTAAATATTCCGTGTTTTTCAAAAAAATCCTTTATTTCATTCTTAAGAAATAGAGATGTTCCGTGATATTGAAGAACAGGTCTTAAATTAGAAAAGTTAAAAATTGGGGCTTGTAACAATTTGTAAAATACATACGCTTGGGATTGTGAAAAAGACGATAAATTACAAGAAATCTTTGAATTCTTATTACTAATCTTCGAAAGTGATTTTTTGACAGTCGAAATAAAGTGAATTCTATTTTGATTTGTTTTATTAATTATTTCCGGATTTTCTTCATTATTGTGAATGTTTTTCTCAATAATTTTCATTTTTTTTCTTGTTGATTCACTAAAAGGTTTTGCATTGATTCTTGGAATAGTAAGGGTAGATAGAAAAAAATTTCTGTATAGCTTTTCAATAAAAAATTTTATATAAAAATAGGATTTACGGGTTAATCGAGTATTTCTTTTTTTGAATATCTGCCAAATCTTTTTTGATGAGTCTAATATTTTAGCAGAATAAGTTGTTTTGTTCGAACTAATATTTGTTTCTTGAGTTAGCGATACTTTTTGATTTTCTTTTGTAATTTTATATATTTGATTTCGTATTCTGCTTGTTCTATTAGTCAGATCTGTCATTTTTTTTTCGGTCCGG